CCATAGGGCCCTCTTATCTCTTCCTTCTCCGAGCTCGGGTTATGGAAGAAGGAACCGAGAAGGAGGTATCAGCAACAACTGGTTTTATTACGGGGCAGCTCATGATGTTCATATCGATCTATTATGCGCCTCTGCATCTAGCATTGGGTAGACCTCATACAATAACTGTCCTAGTTCTACCGTATCTTTTGTTTCATTTCTTCTGGAACAATCACAAAAACTTTTTTTATTATGGATCTACTACCAGAAATTCAATGCGTAATCTCAGCATTCAATGTGTATTCCTAAATAATCTAATTTTTCAATTATTCAACCATTTCATTTTACCAAGTTCAACGTTAGCCAGATTAGTCAACATTTATATGTTTCGATGCAACAACAAGATGTTATTTGTAACAAGTAGTTTTGTTGGTTGGTTAATTGGTCACATTTTATTCATGAAATGGGTTGGCTTGGTATTATTCTGGATACGGCAAAATCATTCGATTCGATCTAATAATAAGTACCTTGTGTCAGAATTGAGAAATTCTATGGCTCGAATCTTTAGTATTCTCTTATTTATCACCTGTGTCTACTATTTAGGCAGAATGCCGTCGCCTATTGTCACTAAGAAACTGAAAGAAACGGAAGAAAGGGGAGAAAGAAAAGAAGAAAACGATGTAGAAACAACTTACGAAGAAGACAAAGATAGCCCAGACTACGAGGATTTTTATCTTGATACTCATCAAGATAATTTGGAATTGGTAAAACTTAACTTAAAAAAAGAAGAGAAAAATGAAAAAAAAGATTGATACATAAGATAAATACAAGAATAGATAAGAAGAGACTCGTCCACCTCCCATATATTTAACCCCTTCCCCTATAAAGAAACTGGTAACGCCGACCCCGTTTGTAATTCCATCAATTATATGTCTATCAAAAAACTGAATTCGTGCAGCTAATCCTCTTATACCTACAGTAAAAATCCTAGTATAAAAAATATCTATGTAACCACGATTATATGACCAATTGTATATCACATTTTTCACTTGGTCCAAGAGAATTCTCTTGGGGCCCCTCTTTACAAACAAATTGACTAAGTCCAAATTCGGTAGAGATGAATAAACAGATCCATATAAAATAGATGCTATAAATAATCCAAAAAGAGCTATACTGACCGAAAAAACTGCATTTTTCAAAAAATCATACCAATCTGAGGAACCATTCAAATTTGGATGGAAAAAGTTTGTGGACGGAGTTAACCATTTCGATAATAGATCAAAATCTATTACTCCTTGATCAAAATGAATTCCGATTGATCCAACGAATAAAGTAAATAGTACTAATACAAGCAGAGGAAATAACATAGTATTGTCCGACTCATGAGGATAGGTGTAAGTATATTTATTTCTAAAGTGAGTACTAAAGTATCGTATTCTATTTCTTCCATTATCATCAATTTGATATGTATCCTTTGAAAAAAAGGAGACCTTATTATTCATTGTTGATAAAAGTAAATTTCTATTGACTGCTTTTGGCACTTTTTTTCCCCATAAAGATATTGAATAGAAAGAACTATTTTTAGTGCTACTGTAATTTTGAAAATGAATGCGCAAATGTCCATCAAAGGTAAGTAAATACATCCGAAACATATAAAATGCGGTTAATCCCGCTGTAAAGGAAGCTATTATTGCGAAAGTTGGTGAATACAACCAACTTTCGTTAAGAATTTCATCTTTGGACCAAAAACAAGCAAGAGGCGGAATACCACAAAGGGAGAGTGTACCTAAGAAAAAGGTAATTCTTGTAATTGGAACATATTTTGTTAAACCGCCCATAAGAACCATATTTTGACTTTTATCTGGTGAATATCCAACAATGGGTTCCATTGAATGAATAATTGATCCGGATCCCAAAAACAATAAAGCTTTCGAATAGGCATGAGTGATCAAATGGAATAAAGCGGCTCGATAAGAACCTATACCCAGAGCTAACATAATATAACCCAATTGAGACATTGTCGAGTAAGCTAAACTTCTTTTAATGTCTCTTTGAGCAAGAGCCAAAGTAGCTCCTAATAGTACTGTTATTACGCCTATTGAAGAAATTATATTCATTATGGAAGGTATAACTATGAAAAGAGGAAGAAGCCGAGCTACAAGAAAAATTCCCGCTGCTACCATAGTAGCAGCATGTATAAGAGCAGAAATGGGAGTGGGTCCTTCCATAGCATCAGGTAACCATATGTGAAGGGGGAATTGTGCGGATTTAGCAATTGCACCAACGAATAAAAAAAAAGCACACAGAGTAGCAAATAAGGAATTTACTCCATTATGATGAACCAAGTTATTAACTATTTCGAACAAATCCCGAAATTCTAAACTACCCGTTATCCAATAAAGTCCTAAAATTCCTAATAATAAACCAAAATCCCCTATACGATTGGTTACAAAAGCTTTTTGGCAAGCACTTGCCGCACTCGGTCGTGTGAACCAAAAACCTATTAATAAATAGGAACACATTCCTACAAGTTCCCAAAAAATATAAATTTGTATCAAATTGGAACTAGTAACTAATCCTAACATAGAACTATTGAAAAAACTCATATAGGCAAAAAATCTCAAATATCCTTGATCGTGAGACATATAATTGTCACTATAAATAAGAACCATAATTCCAACAGTAGTAATTAATATTGACATAATAGAAGTAAGTGGATCGATCAAGTGTCCGAACTCTAAAGAAAAATCATTATTGACGGTCCAAGACCATAGATATTGATAGATAAAATTTCCATTTATTTGCTGAATAGATAGATTGGCCGAAAATGCCATAGCTATACTTAGCATCAAAACACTCGGAAAAGCCCACATACGACGAATATTTTTTGTTGCTGTCGGAATAAGCAGAAGTCCAAATCCTATTAACATAGTAACTGGAAATGGAAGAAAGGGTATTATCCATGCATATTTATATGTATGTTCCATAAAAAAAACAAATTTTCATTTTTTTTCTTATAATTTAATTGTTTCCGATTCATCAATTCTTATCGCTTTCGAAAGGAACAATAAAAAAATCAACAAAAAAAGATATGAAAAACTCAACTATTTTTATTTTTCATTATTCTGACTTTTCTCAGATATTGGAAATATTCAAAAGTTCCAATTCAAATGATATGACCAAATAGCTAGATAAAAGTAATTACTTAGTTATTCACTTTAACTTTTAACTAAAGAATTAACTAAAGAAAGATAGTTAATAAAATAAAAAAATGGGAAATATGAGATTTTGAATCATTCTACGACTATACTACCATCCTATTCTGGCAATATGTAATCATATCATATACTATAGTATAGTAAGTAAAAACAATCATACCAAAACAGTCGAATATAAATCATAGTATGCCTCAATAAATAGACTAAAAAAAAAGACCTAGTTATTCTAGTGATTTTATTTGTAGTAATTACCTAACTCATTGCGGAACTAATTGATTGGATTCCAATCCAATAAGAAAGTATCAGAAATATTCTAATACTCTTTATTTCGTATAGAACTGAAAAAAAAAATAACTAAAAATTGAGGTTCTCCTTCTTAGGTAATAGAATGTATTGTTTAACATATTAACCACTAATTGTAGTTTAAGTTTGAATTTTCATTATAGACACGGCAATATGAGCTTATTCAATTCCAAACTAATAGTCATAAAAATTCCTTTTCGAATTTCCCCCCCTTTTTCTTCTATTTTTTTTTGCCTAGTGTGTTAATATGTGACATTGTTATATATGTGACATGCATGTCATACATATATTTATATATAAATATATAAATAATATATTTTTATTGTATGTTCTGAAAAAACTATTATCGACGAAATTAAGTTAAGTATAGAAAATGACTAAAAAGAACGATCTATTTTGAGCAATACATGTCTTTCACATACAACAATAAAAATGAGTAACTCTTTTTTTTTGAATGGCAGTTCCAAAAAAACGTACTTCTATATCAAAAAAACGTATTCGTAGAAATATTTGGAAGAAAAAAGGATATTTAGCTGCAATAAAAGCTTTTTCTTTAGCAAAGTCAGTTTCTACTGGAGATTCAAAAAGTTTTTTTGTGCGACAAACAAATAAGAAAATCTTGGAATAATCGGAATTTCCATGGCTAGAAGAATTTCCAATTTTGGAATATGAATAATTCCCTTTAACTAAATGTATTGATGTATTGAACTCAATACAATATTAGTTAGAACTAGCTGCTATGATATGTAGAATAAGAATTTCTCTATCTGTCGGTTCTAAGTATCATTATTTTTTTTTTTCATTCTAGTTTTTATTAGAATCTATTTATTAATTCGTGAGATGTTTTTTTCCTATTCATTTTCTTTTCACAACGGAAAAATCTTTGTTCATTCTATTTTTCCGTTGTGAAAAGAAAATTGTGATGGATGCGGAAACTCTTTTGTTTTATTATATGCTTAACTCAAGACCAAGTTGGTTTCATAAATAAAATATTATCATAATTTTATTTAGAAATTATGTACACAACAAACAACAAAAAGTATTATATTAATTTGATATTATTATATTAATTTGATATTATATATTTTAATTAATTAATTAATACTTAATGATACTAAGAAAAGTATACAAATTGTTAGAAAAATTACTTAAATTTAGTAATTGAATTGTGATACATATGAAATCCTATTTATTTTTTTTTCTAAACGAAAAAAAATCTCTTTGACAATTTAATTTGTTTTTCATTTATCTGATTTCGTGGATTCAATTCAAAATAAATAAAAAATATAAAAAGAGGACAATTCACAATTCTTAGTTTCTGTTTCGACTGAAAACCAAATTTGTATTTCAAGTTACAAGTGTTCCGGGAGAACTTAATATACAGATAGTACGTAAAAATGGATTCTTAAAACGGAACCTACGATGATACTAACCTAAGTCAAAATTATTGAAAATTCAAAGATGAATTTTAAAGAGCTCTTATTTATCAGTTCTAATATTTCCTAAACTATATTGAATCCTTGAATCTAGATCTAGACGATTCAACATGAATTGACTATTATTATTTCAAGTAAGCCGCTATGGTGAAATCGGTAGACACGCTGCTCTTAGGAAGCAGTGCTAGAGCATCTCGGTTCGAGTCCGAGTGGCGGCATACTGTAAAAAAGATACAATGGATTCTATAATGTATTTAATTCCCGATTTCCATTCTGTAATGGGACCTTTTTTATGTATGATATTTGTGACTTTAGAACATATATTAACTCATCTCTCTTTTTCGATCATTTCAATTGTGATTACGATTCATTTGATGACCCTATTAGTACACGAAATCATAGGGTTGCGTGATTCGTCGGAAAAAGGAATGATAGTTACTTTTTTTTCTATAACAGGATTATTAGTTACTCGTTGGATTTCTTCGAGACATTTTCCATTAAGTAATTTATACGAATCTTTAATCTTCCTTTCGTGGAGTTTTTCCATTATTCATCTAATTTCTAAGATATGGAATCATAAAAATGATTTAAGCGCAATAACCGCCCCAAGTGCCATTTTTACCCAAGGTTTCGCCACATCGGGTCTTTCAAGTGAAATGCATCAATCGTCAAGATTAGTACCTGCTCTACAATCTCAGTGGTTAATGATGCACGTAAGTATGATGTTATTGAGCTATGCAGCTCTTTTATGTGGGTCGTTATTATCAGTCGCTTTTCTAGTCATTACATTTCGTAAAAACATCGATATTTTTTGTCAAATCAAAATTTTCTTAATTAAGATTAAGTCATTTTTATTTGACAAAATCGAATACTTGAACAAAAAAAAAAATGTTTTTAAACACACTTCTTTTGTTCCATTTCAAAATTATTACAAATATCAATTAACTCAGCGTTTGGATTATTGGAGTTATCGTGTCATTAGTTTAGGGTTTACCTTTTTAACCATAGGTATTCTTTCTGGAGCAGTATGGGCTAACGAGGCATGGGGATCTTATTGGAATTGGGACCCCAAAGAAACTTGGGCATTTATTACTTGGACCATATTTGCGATTTATTCACATACTAGAACAAATCCAAGTTTGCAAGGTACGAATTCGTCACTTGTAGCATCTATAGGATTTCTTATAATTTGGATATGCTATTTTGGGATCAATCTATTAGGAATAGGTCTACATAGTTATGGTTCATTCACATTAACATCTAATTGAACAAATTCCATGAGGAATACATAAGACCGTCGTACAATACGTAACAGAAAGTTTGTGCAGGTTTTTGAGAACCATTTGAATCAAGGAATCATTCAAATGGTTCTCAAAAACTCGGAATATATCTTATTATAATTCTAATTCACTTTATTTTTTGTGTTGTACAGCTCAAAAATCTTCAAATTCAAAATGCTAAGACTTTGTTTTCTATCTGATTAATGAAAACTATCTATGAAAATAATTAGATAGGATAGTTTGTACCTTGTCAACTGATAGCGAAAGAACAAAATCAGGATAAATACCAATCCCTATTACGGGTAAAAAGATACAGATTGAAACAAATAGTTCTCGTGGTCCAGAATCCACAAAATTGGAGTTTGGAACATTGAATAGTTTGTATCCATAAAACATCTGACGTAACATAGATAATAAATAAATAGGAGTTAATATCATTCCAATTGCCATTACAAAGGTAATTAGTATTTTGGGCATTAAAAGATATTTTGGACTGGTAATTATTCCAAAAAATACTACTAATTCTGCAACAAAACCACTCATTCCTGGCAATGCAAGAGAAGCCATCGAGAAACTACTAAACATGGTAAATATTTTTGGCATTGGGATCGATATCCCCCCCATTTCGTCGAGATAAACAAGACGTATTCTATCACAACTCGTTCCTACCAAGAAAAAAAGTGCAGCACCAATAAATCCATGAGAGAGTATTTGTAAAACGGCTCCGTTGAGTCCCATGTCGGTTATAGAACCAATTCCTATAATTATGAAACCCATGTGAGATACAGAAGAATAGGCTATTCTCTTTTTTAAATTGCGTTGACCAAGAGAGGTTGAAGCTGCATAGATTATTTGTATTGTCCCTATTATTACCAACCAGGGAGAAAATATAGAGTGGGCGTGCGGTAATAATTCCATATTGATCCGAATCAATCCATATGCCCCCATTTTTAATAAGATTCCAGCTAGAAGCATACATGTACTGTAATGTGCTTCCCCATGGGTATCTGGTAGCCATGTATGTAGGGGTATAATCGGCGATTTGACAGCATAAGCAATAAGGAAGCCCAAATAGAATATTATTTCTAATGTCACAGGATATGACTGATTAGCTAATCTTTCAAAATCCAATATCGGTTCATTGGAACCATATAAACCCATACCTAGAACTCCTATTAAGAGAAAAATGGAACCCCCGGCAGTGTACAAAATAAACTTTGTGGCTGAGTACAAACGTTTCTTTCCTCCCCACATGGATAAAAGTAAGTAAACAGGAATTAATTCTAACTCCCACATGAGAAAAAAAAGTAAAAGGTCTCGAGAAGAAAATAATCCTATTTGGCCACTGTACATTGCTAACATCAGGAAATAGAACAATCGCGAATTTCGAGTAACAGGCCAAGCTGCTAAAGTGGCTAAAGTAGTGATAAATCCTGTCAGTAAAATAGGTCCTATGGAAAGTCCATCGATTCCCAGTCTCCAGTGAAAATCAAAAACATTTATCCATTTTAAATCCTCCTCCAATTGAATTAATGGATCATCCAATTGGAAATGATAACAGAACACATAGGTTGTTAGAAGGAGTTCCCATAAGCATATACATATAGTATACCACCTAATTACCTTATTCCCCCTATGAGGAAGAAAGAAAATTGAAGAACCCGCGAATATCGGCAAAACTACAAGTAGTGTTAACCAAGGGAAATAACTCGTGATAAAGACAAGATGCATTTTGACCAAAAAACCCGTGCTCGGAATAATATATTTTCTCGAGTACGGGTTTTTGTCGGTAAAAAGGAATCAAATGATTCAAGTGGAGTTTTTTATAACGTATCAATAAGATAGACCCATGCTGCGAGTTGTTTCATGCCATAAATAAACACGGACACTCAAAAAATCTGTTGGACAAGCGGATTCACATCTCTTACAACCTACACAGTCCTCGGTTCTTGGCGCGGAAGCAATTTGCTTAGCTTTACATCCGTCCCAAGGTATCATTTCCAATACATCTGTGGGGCAGGCTCGTACACATTGAGTACACCCTATACATGTATCATAAATTTTTACTGAATGTGACATTGGGTCTATAAATTCCAGTTTTGAACATAAAAAATTTTCGATCTGGTAAAGTAAAATCAGGAGGAAATGAATTATATATTTATATTGTATTGTAGACACCAGACGAATCAATGGTTTATCAAAAAATCTAATGTTAAAAATCAATATATTTCTAAATCTGTTCATGAGAAAGGACCAAGATACTTTGATTTCCGTTTCAACAACCATGATTATACAAGTCACACATATGACTTCACATTGACATTGGCCAACAGATGATCACTATTTCAATAGTAATATAAAAATATATTACTATACATATTACTATAAAAAAAAGAATAAAAAACGAAAGAATTTATATCTATGATTTTATTTATATTTATATGATAGTTATGACTAATTATTCAACAAATTTGATTGATTGATACGAGTTGATTTTCTGTTACGATAAATCGACGAAACAATAGCTAGCCCAATAGCTGCTTCCGCAGCCGCAATGGCTATAACAAAGATTGAGAAAATGTCTCCTTTTAATTGGCGACTATCAAATATATTAGAAAATGTTACGAGATTTATATTAACCGAATTTAGTATAAGCTCAAGACACATAAGTGCTCTAACCATGTTTCGACTTGTGATCAATCCATAGATACCGATAGAAAATAAGTAGACGCTCAAAAAAAGTATATGTTCAAACATCATTGGCTAACTCCTCATGAATCTCGATTCATTTCAATATGAACAACAATTCAACCGATTTGATTGACCAGAATCGAGTAATTACAGAAAAAAGAGGGTATCAGAAGTAGATTAAATGAAAAACTTTCCCTTTTTCATTGGATTTTGAATTTCTAATAATTGTATTAATTCTAAGTATTTCTTATTGACGAGCCATAGTAATTGCACCTATCAAAGAAACTAAAAGAATTATAGAAATGAGTTCAAACGGAAGATAAAAATCTGTTGATAAATGAATTCCAATTTGTTGAACGTTACTAATAAGGTCCTGTTCTATAATCTGATTTGATCTTGTAGTCCAAATAATTCCATACCATGACGTATCTAAGATAGTAGTAATTAGTGAAAAAAGAATACTTATACAAACCAGTGAAGTGACTCCATCTCCAACAGTCCAAAAATAGGAATCGTTCGAATATTCTGAACCATTCATGAACATAACAGCAAATATGATTAAGACATTTATGGCTCCTACATAAATAAGGAGCTGTGCGGCAGCTACAAAATAGGAGTTTGATAGAATATAGAATAAGGATATACAAACAAGAACCAATCCCAACGAAAAGGCAGAATAAATTGGATTGGTAAATAATACTACTCCTAGACCTCCTAATATAAGAACTGATCCCAGAAATACTAAAAGTATATCGTGTATTGGTCCAGGTAAATCCATTATGTATAACAGATAAATAAGTCGAAATATTTCATGACCTTACTAAATAGTCCAGGAAAGAAAAGGGTGTTACCTTTATTTTTTTTTTTTTATTGTATATGATGGGTTCCCAATTGAATTCAATCTTAATATGGATTAATGTAGATATAGATAAAGTTATTAAAGTTATTGGCCAATCCTACTTTCCTTTTTATCTATTTTCTATTTTTATCTAAAAGAAAAAAGAAAAGAATAGTTGGAATTTTCTATTAAAAAATCATCACTAAACCATATTCTCAGTTTAAAACAAAGAGCGATTCTCAACAATCAATAGTTATTATTTGTAATTTCTGACCAACCCCAAAAAAGCGGCTTGGATCCTTTATATCAAAAGGAAATCTTAGTAATCAGTAACCGTTCTTGAATCAAGGGGGTTATCCTTGTCTATTTTGATTTGAGTCGAATTTATAACTGTTTGAATTGTGTAATCTCCAATTACTGGCATTGGTAACCGACCCAAAGCAATTTGATTATAATTCAATTCGTGACGATCATAAGTAGAAAGTTCATATTCTTCAGTCATTGATAAACAGTTTGTTGGACAATACTCGACACAGTTACCACAAAATATACAGACCCCAAAATCAATACTATAATTAAGCAATTGTTTCTTTTTAATATTTTTTTCAAATTTCCAATCAACAACGGGTAGATCTATGGGACATACACGAACACATACTTCACAAGCAATACATTTATCAAATTCAAAGTGGATTCGACCACGGAAACGCTCCGATGTGATCGATTTTTCATAAGGATATTGAATAGTTACAGGTAAACGATTTGTATGGGATAAGGTAATTATGAAACTTTGACCAATGTACCTTGCTGCTCGTATTGTTTGTTGACCATAATTTATGAACCCGGTCACCATAGGGAACATATTGTGGATCTCCGTGAATAAATTGATGTTTCTTTCTCTTGTTTGAGATCAATTACGAATCTAGAATATCGTTATCTTATTCTATTATTTATAGTATTTATAGTGAAACAAGTTGGGAAGAAGTTGTCAATAATAGATTACCCAGGGAAATAGGTAAAAGAAATTTCCATCCAAGATTTAATAACTGGTCCATTCTCATTCTAGGTAAAGTCCATCTTGCTGCGATAGGAATGAACAGAAACAAATAAGCTTTAGCTAATGTAATAAATATCCCAATTGTCGTTCCAAAGACTCCATCCATTTGATTTATTCCGAAAAGTTCAGGAATAGATATATACGGAATAGAGAAATTCCACCCACCTAAGTAAAGAACTGTTATAAATAATGAAGAAACTAATAAATTTAGGTAAGAAGCAAGGTAAAATAAAGCGTATTTGATACCTGAATATTCCGTTTGATAACCTGCTACTAATTCTTCCTCTGCTTCTGGTAAATCGAAGGGTAATCTTTCACATTCTGCTAGAGAAGAAATTAGAAAAACAACAAACCCGATAGGCTGACGCCACAGATTCCACCCCCAAAATCCATATTTTGACTGCGCCTCAACTATATCAACTGTACTTAAACTGTTAGATAATCATAGTCGATAATAACATCACTGCTCGCATCGCTATTTCAAAACCGTACATGAGACTTCGGCTTCATACGGCTCCTCTATGGCCACAAATAAATGTAAGAACTTGCTCGATATTATCTCCGTCCTTATTTGGATGGTAAATATACATCGGGAAGCCAAAAATTAGACCAATGAAATTCCGTCTGCTCAAATATAAAAGGTGCTTCCGAATTGATCTTATCCATTACAATTTTAATTTATCTTTGTTTGGTAATAACTTAATCTTTTAATAAAATACTCGTTATATCAATAAATATGTTCTATCAATAACTCTATAAAGATAAAGAAAGAATTGGGTATTAATTCAAAATTCATGATAAGAATTCTATATGTTATGTATAGATATGGATGGGGAAAATAAGAAATAAAGATCCTTTGTATTATTATTTATTCATTTTTCTCATTCTATTTTTGAATTCTATTTCTTTTGTTCCTGTTCTTCTTTCTCAGAGGGAGGGTACTCTGAAAAAAAAAATAAAGGATTAATTCGTTTTTGATAGTCATTTCTTTAATCAGTGAATAGGAGCATACTCTAGATCGGAATCGTGGGGAAGTACTGCTTGGTCATTTCTACCAACTTAAAGTCCCCATTATGATTCGTTTTATCCAAAGTTTTATATAACAATACCGTTTTTTGATACCTTATATTATCTCTATTACTAATCCTTTGTGTACCTTGGTGTTCTTAACTGTTCACTGATTTTTGATTGATCCCCCGTATGGTAATACATATAAAAAAGTAGTGGAACCCCCATACGTTGATCTTTTGTACCCGCTTCAAGATATGAGAATTAGTCAAAGAATCTTAATCTTGGGGTAAACAGTTTATATACTGCTTATGTTTATATTCTTGTACATAGGGAATGAGATTTTCTCTTCTTACTGCAAATTTATAAGCAGTTTGATTTTACTCATATAACTATCTAGTTTAACTCATCAACCCTAATGATGAATAAAAAATGAAAATATCCATTCAATATATTCAACCTCTTTACTTTATTTCTAGAGAGAAGGGAAAATAATCATGTTCCAACGAATCACACGTAGAGATATTGATAATACACATAGAGTTAATGGTATTTCATAACTAATAGATTGAGCAGCAGCCCGTAGACCACCTAAAAAGGAATATTTATTGTTCGATCCATATCCTGACATAAGAAGTCCAATAGGAGCAATACTTGAAATGGAGATCCATAAAAAAACACCTATACTGAGATCGGCTAAAATAAGGCGATATCCAAAAGGAATTACTAAATAACTTAGTAGAACTGATATGACCGCTATAGACGGTCCCACGCTAAACAAACGAATATCTCCTCTAGATGGAAGTAGGTCTTCTTTAAAAAGTAATTTGGTCCCATCTGCTAGAGCTTGAAGAATCCCCAACGGACCGGCATATTCAGGCCCAATACGTTGTTGTATTGCTGCGGATATTTCTCTTTCTAACCACACAATTACTAGGACCCCTATTGTGATTCCTAATAGAAGGGTGAAAATGGGAACAAAGATCCATACGAGTCCATAAACTTCTTTTAAGGATTCCAATCTAGAAAAAGAATTGATAGCTTGTACTTCTACTTCTGTCGTATCAATTATCATTTCAACGATCAACTTCTCCCATAATGATATCTATACTACCTAGTATCGTCATGATATCGGCCAATTTCATTCTTTTAACTAATTGAGGGAGAATTTGCAAATTGATAAAACCAGGCGGCCGAATTTTCCATCTCCAGGGGAAAACACTACTATCTCCTATCAAATAAATTCCTAATTCTCCTTTTGGGGCTTCTACTCTTACATAAAGTTCTTGTTTCGACAATTCAAAATTGGGTGAAAGTTTTTTAGTAATAAATCTATATTCAAAATTAGTCCATTCGGAATTTTTTGCTCTATCAAAGCGCCGGACTTCTAAATTTTCATAGGGTCCCCCAGGAATTCCTTCTAGAGCCTGTTGAATAATTTTTATAGATTCCTTCATTTCACCGATTCGGACTAAATAACGAGCTAGTGAATCTCCTTCTTTTTGCCATTGGACTTCCCAATCGAATTTATTGTAACACTCATAACTATCAACTTTACGAAGATCCCATTGTATTCCAGAAGCACGTAACATCGGCCCTGATAAACCCCAATTTATTGCTTCTTCTCCACCAATAATGCCCACTCCTTCAACTCGTTCCAAAAAAATAGGATTCCGTGTAATAAGTTTTTGATATTCAGCAATTCCTGTTAAAGAATAATCACAGAAATCCAAACATTTATCTATCCAGCCATAAGGAAGATCAGCAGCAACCCCCCCAATACGGAAATAATTATGCATCATTCGCATACCCGTAGCAGCTTCGAATAGATCATATAACAATTCCCTTTCTCTGAAAATATAGAAAAAGGGAGTCTGTGCGCCGATATCCGCCATAAAGGGCCCAAGCCATAATAAATGAGAAGCTATACGACTCAATTCCAGCATAATGACTCTAATGTAACTGGCTCTTTTAGGTACTTGAACACTTTCCAATCGTTCTGGTGCATTTACTGTTATTGCTTCTGTGAACATAGTGGCTAAATAATCCCACCGTGTTACATAAGGCAAATATTGTATAATTGTTCGATTTTCTGCTATTTTTTCCATCCCTCTGTGTAAATAACCCAATACGGGTTCACAGTCAATAACATCTTCACCATCAAGAGTAACGATCAGTCGAAGAACACCATGCATTGATGGGTGATGCGGACCCATATTAACTATCATGAGATCTTTTCTTGTAGCCGGTACAGTCATATCTTTTCTTCCTTAATTCATTATTCCATGAATTTATCAAACGAAGTTCATCAAAATGAAAAATTTAATAACTACTAATAACTAAAGAAAAAAATGCAAACCAACCTTCAAATTAACGAGTTTTTGACTCCCGAATACCTAATTGACCAATTAATTTCTTATAACGTACTCTATTTTTATTTGACAAATAATCCAGTAGCCGTTGACGTTTTCCCAGAATTTTCCGTAGGCCCCTTTGTGATAAAAAATCTCTTTTATGTAATTCCAAATGTGAAGTGAGTCTCCGTATCTTATCCGTAAAACTGAATACTTGAAATTCAACAGATCCGCAGTTTTTTTCTTTTTCTTGTCGAATAGCTAAGATGAATGCATTTTTGACCATAAAAAACCCATTTTTCTATTTTTTTCTTTTCCGTGTATTTTACCGATCAGGAAAAATAATAATTATTATTATACCAGTTAGTTCCAGTTATTTGAATCTAGTACAAAAAAAAAAAATGGGATTTCTTCATATACACTACTTCAAATTTATATTAATTTTATCCAAATCAAATTACAAATTTGATTTGGATAGAAAGGGATGATACATTTATCAGAATGTAACATGGTGTATGTGTATATCTTTCGGTTTTTATCCACCGAATATGGCATGCGATAGATAATATAGGAAATATACTATTAACTAATTCTGAATCGTGGATACATATGTATTCTTGACATACTGAAATGACTACCGTTATTGGTATCAAACCAATAACGATTCATACAAGCTAAATCTTCTAATCGATAATTGGGCCAAAGAAACGATTTGAATTTAATGAATTTATTTTCATCTGTATTAAGATGCTTTTCCCCGTTTAAAAATTGTCCCCAGTTTTTTATGTTGTTTTGATTGCAAAATAGTGGATTTCGATTCACAACATTCCAATTCCGGGAATTGAAACAAATTAAAATTCTAAATTCTCTACGACGTCTGGGAGATAGAATATTTTCGGGAACAAGGAAATAAAAATGATTTTTGTTTCTATTCACAAGCATATTGCTGTGTTGTGCAATGGATCCATCAAAATTCTTTTTTTCAACATATCCACTTTTTATTATGCATTTTCCATTAGTTTGGCGCTTATTCTTATCAACCAATGAAATACCTATGGTTTGATATATAATAGATTTTCCATCTTTTTTCATAGATAAACGAATTGGTTCGATAATAAATATTCCTCTTTTTATCAATTCTGTAAGAGTTAGGTCTTTCTGAATCAACATTACATCCAGATGCATCTCTCCTCTTTGAATTGAGGATATAGCAATTTCTCTTGGATCTATCAGTCTAAGTAGGAGACAATATACCTTGATATTATTGATCATTCTTTGATTCAAGGAATCATCCCATCTTAATTGAAAAAGAAAATATTTTTTCAGGAAGAAATCCAGTTCTGCTTCTTTCTTGCTCTTGAATTGTTTTTTCTTTCTACCCTTTTTAATGTCTGCTCCCGTGTAATCTTCTTCAAGATTTTTCTTTTTGTTTTGTTTTCGTAGATCTGATACAAAATCTCCTTGACCTTGTTGTTTGTTTTTTGGGGGGTTGGAATTTTCTAATTCAAGATATTCTTTCTTTTCATTTTGACTAATATTTTTTTCATAGAAATGCAAATTCAAAATAAGTAATTTGATTGGTATGATCCACGGGTTAATCTTATACACATCAAAAAGTAGTACAAATTCTGGGAAAAACCAAGGTTCTAAATTTGATATGGTATGATATAACCTTTCTTGATTCATTCCTATCCAATCAAAAAAAATATTTTTTTGATTGGATGGGTTGATTTTGTGATGAATCGTAAAAGAAAAAGGATCTTTTTTTTCAAATTTTTGAGAATTTTGAGTTTCAGTTTTAGCATTTTTATGAATCTTGGTGCCGGTATACGTATTGGCCCAGGTCTCAATATCAATATTATTTCTAAGACAAAAATGGAGAATTCTACAATCAAAAAATTTTCTATCCATATTTTTGTCCATATCAATAATAGATCTTTTTTCTAGATAATCACTAATAGATATACTTATCAATCTATAAAATGATTCGGATTTAAGTGTATTTGTATTGAAATTATATGGAATTTTTTTGTCCTCTATTTGTAATGTTGATCCAGAAATATACGAGTCCTTACTATTCCCATAATTTATATATTTATATGACAAAAGATCATATCCGTAATGTTTTTTCCATTTTTCTTTTTGACTTATCGATGAGTCCACTGCATAGTAATTTTGTTTCGTGTAATGAATTAATTGGTCTTTTTCTTTTTTATATAAATCTAATTTCATTGAGTCTTTCTTTTGAATCGTACGACATTGATTGATTCTATTTCGCCATTTTTTCGGTACTAAGTGATCCCACTTGGTCTGAGATAAATTGTATTGATAATGACCCCTTAACCAATTTTTCCATTTATTCATTCCAATTCCAGATTTATGCATTTTTTTTTGCCTTGGTTTGGACTCAAATATTCCTCGTGTCGTACAATAATTCTTGATTATATCCCTAAGAAAAGGATAGGTGTGGTGATATTGAAGTACAGATTTCAAATGATACTTGTTAAGTAATTGATTTTGTGATAATTTGTAAAATACATAGGCTTGAGACAAAGAAGATAAGTCACAATTATTATTCCTAACATTTTGATTACTAATATTAGTATTAGAAAAATTCGAAAACGGATTTTTTATAGTCGAAATAAAGTTCATTGTATTTTGATTTGTTTTCTCAATTCCTTCTTGATTTGTTTCAGCGTTGGAAATGGATTTGTTGATCATTTTTTTTGTTGATTCAAAGAACAGTTGTGCATTGATCCTTGGAATCTTAATGATACATAGTAATATATCCATGTATATTTTTTCAACGAAGGATTTCATAAAATAATGTGATTTACGTATTACTCGGATATTTTTTCTTTTGAATATTTGCCAAATATCCTTCTTCGATTCCGATCTTTTATCATCACAAGCTCGAACTATTTTTTTCTTTCCTTTTGTGATTCCTTCTATTTGAGTCCTAATTGTGATTGTCTTATTAGCAAGATCTTTCATTTTTGTTTCTATGAGTGAATAATTTTCATTTACACAATTCGCGGATCGAATTCGAATGGTCGATTCTCGGATAATCTTATTATTTATATTGGAATCTTTTTTGTTTTCATTCGATTCATATACTTTTACCTTTCTCAATTTCAATAAGAAAATGGGGTTTACTTTTTCAAGTTCTTTCATTATTAGGTTTATAACTAGTCTTGTTTTTTCTTTTGAAACTTTTATAAAACCTTTTCTTCTTTCTTTGAAAACCCTTATAACTTGAAAAAATTGCCTTTTCGCTTTTCTCGTTTTTTTTTCGAGTTCGTTAAAAATGGGTTCAAAAAAAGAAGGTCGTTTTCGGGGAGACCCAAAAGGTAGTTCTGTTTCCCTTCCCCAGATTGTTAAAAAACAAAAATTGTCTTTTTTCTCCTTTTTGCTTATTTTCTGATCTCTATCTCTATGATGAGATCGTACTTTAGATCTTCGCCAAGGTTTCAGACAGAAAGGAAATAGAATCTTTATCTGAATACCGTCTGTTAACCAATTTTGGGGAAATTCTGTTTCTGATAATTGAACGCCATTATAGGTACATTTAACATGCATTTCTTTATTCCATTCCTTCAAATCCTCGTACCATTCGGGGAATTGCAATAATAACATACGACCAATATTTTTAGCTATTATCAATAAGGGTAATATAACGTATTTTCTAAGAAAAGATTGGGTTACTAACATGAAACCTCTTATTGCTTGAGTAAATATAAAGGTATCCCAAGCTTCTGATATTGCTATTCGTTCATTTTCTTCTTCTTTCTCTTCGTAAGAAATTTGCAATTCTGGGTTTTCCCCTACCCAATTCCTAAAAATGTGATTAATCATTTTAGAGATATCAAAAAACGAAAAAAAAAATGTTTTGTCTATGCGATCAAAAAAAAGTGGAGAATGCACATTTGCTTGAAACATTTCCCCAATAACTGTTTTACGTTTTTGAGCACGCATGGATCCTTTGATTATACCCCGTCGAAAATCCGATTGTTGTGAGTAACGTATCAAAGCCACTTCCTCTTCTTCATCATTAGTGCTATTATTACTAGTATTATTATTACTAGTACTGGAATTAGTACTCTGATCGTTATCAGTATAAATTACCACGCGTTTGCCTTTTCTTGAACGAATTTCGGGATCTTCCGTCGATTCTTCTTCATTTTCTTCTTCCTCTTCTTCTAAATCATCTGTCAATTTGTATGACCAACGAGAAACCCTTTTACTGATTTCTTCCATTCCAATAGATTTCCTTCTAATTGTTGTTAGATCATTTGGATCAGTTGAAATTACATCGAATATAAATTTCAAAGATTTTGCTTTACTTTCTGAATCAATTCGTCGTGCGTGTTCAAAAGATAATTCATCGATTGAGGTTAAGGAATTCCCAATCGAATTCAATAAAAATTTCCCACTAAAGCCAAACGTATTCTTTTGATGTTCTAATTCTCGAGAATCATTATGAAAGAGACCATGAATCTTATTTATCCAAAACATTTCTACAGAATCTGCTGTGGAAGTTATTAAATAGTTCATGATTGCACGTGAATCACATTTTTTTATTGTTCCTCGATAAGGTCCATTCAAAAAAGGATCATACCTTTTTGGCAAGTATTCTTGTTCATTCTCATCATCGCATAATCTGGTCCTTTTTTCTAGCATATCTAAAGCAAGAGATCCTTTCTCTTTTTCTAGAATTTTTATTCGACTTATCAATTCATTGTTCAAGTTGTATTTTTTTTGTTCATTGGTATGAACCCAATAATTATACAAGTCCTCGTGGGATAGTTTTTCTGTCGTGTACAAAGAAATTTTTCGTTCTATCATTTCTGAAAAAGTTGATAAACTTGGTGGATATGTAAAAGATATTATTTGTTTTCCATCACTTGGGCATATATAAAAAAAATATTGTGACATTTCATTCCGTATAGCATTTTCAAATCGATCATTTTTTATATATCTATATGGTCGATTCCATCGTTTATAATCGAAAAGAAAAGTTACAATAGGTTTTTCAAACCAAAAAGAATTTTTTTCATTTTTCTCTTCTTTTTTTAAGTTAAGTTTTACCAATTCCAAATTATCTTGATGAGTATCAAGATAAAAATCCTCGTAGTCTGGGCTATCTTTGTCTTCTTCGTAAGTTGTTTCTACATCGTTTTCTTCTTTTCTTTCTCCCCTTTCTTCCGTTTCTTTCAGTTTCTTAGTGACAATAGGCGACGGCATTCTGCCTAAATAGTAGACACAGGTGATAAATAAGAGAATACTAAAGATTCGAGCCATAGAATTTCTCAATTCTGACACAAGGTACTTATTATTAGATCGAATCGAATGATTTTGCCGTATCCAGAATAATACCAAGCCAACCCATTTCATGAATAAAATGTGACCAATTAACCAACCAACAAAACTACTTGTTACAAATAACATCTTGTTGTTGCATCGAAACATATAAATGTTGACTAATCTGGCTAACGTTGAACTTGGTAAAATGAAATGGTTGAATAATTGAAAAATTAGATTATTTAGGAATACACATTGAATGCTGAGATTACGCATTGAATTTCTGGTAGTAGATCCATAATAAAAAAAGTTTTTGTGATTGTTCCAGAAGAAATGAAACAAAAGATACGGTAGAACTAGGACAGTTATTGTATGAGGTCTACCCAATGCTAGATGCAGAGGCGCATAATAGATCGATATGAACATCATGAGCTGCCCCGTAATAAAACCAGTTGTTGCTGATACCTCCTTCTCGGTTCCTTCTTCCATAACCCGAGCTCGGAGAAGGAAGAGATAAGAGGGCCCTATGGAGAAT